CAAGCGTAGATTTATTTCAATAATTTTTTTTCCTATCCCGAATAATGTTGTCTTTCTCTTAAGACTGAGAGCAGTAAAAAATAGAAAAGAAAATAAATAAAAAAATAATCAAATCGCACCATCTCTGTAATAGGTGAATGCCTCTTTTTCTCCCGAAGTTGTCGGAATTATTCGTAATAAGATATTGGCTACAATTGAAAAGGTTTTATCAATAAAATTTCCATTTATCCCAGATCTAGACATAGGTGTATTAATCCATTCTATAATTTATTTGAATTTCATTTCGTGAGAAAATGATCCCACAAACAAAGGAATTGTACAGTACGAAATAACATAAAAACGGATTCATTAAAATAAAAAGGAAGACCTTTTACTCATACTCAAATTGTTTCGTTTTGACAGGAATCAATAAAAAAAAAAAAAAAAATCCGGGGGACGGTTCATGAATTTGAAATCAATCTATGGGTTAAGAAGTTGGAGTAAGGAGTTGTTGTTGAAAAATCTAAAACTGGAAAGGCATTTTAGAATTTTTATGAAAATTGAATAATGATCTAAAGATATCCATTAAACACAGTCTAAAAAAATGGATCAATCGTTGAATTCGTTTCAATTGAGAGATTAAATCCGGTATAAATATTAGAAAGGGCGGAAACCCCATCTTCGCAAACATGAATAGATATATCTTTATTTTACAATTTTTCACAAAAAAGATTTATGCGGAAGGATTTGTCTTTGATGAAAAGTTTTCTATTTTTAGAGTTCAATTTTTTAATAATTTTAATTCAATGTAGATACCTATCCAAAATAATATGAATGACTCACTATTAACTCGGTTTTTTTGCCATAATCATTATGTAGGAGAGGTGGCCGAGTGGTTCAAGGCGTAGCATTGGAACTGCTATGTAGACTTTTGTTTACCGAGGGTTCGAATCCCTCTCTTTCCGTACTCTTCACCTAATTCACCAATGTTACTGACTGCAATGCATCAAATAAGAATGTATACTCCAACAGTTAGACCTTTCTTTGATATCGATTATGTATTCCTAATCCAAATCTTCTGTGGTACGAAAAATACTGGGCAAAATGGACAAGGAATGAAAATCCCCTACCGATCTATGATACATGAATGAGATCAAAATCCCCAGATCAAACCCCTTACCTTACTTACCCCGGGTCCCTTTACTTAAGCCAAAATGGAGAGGTCAAAATTGCCCGAACCCTTGTTATTTTAGTTGGGGTTAAGTCTGACGAGAGTAATATTCTACAACTAGCAATTCATTTATTTTCAAACCGACCCATTTACTATCTATTATTTGATTGACGAATCCTTCATATTGGAATGGGTGAAGAGTCAAATGGTTTGGCAACTCCTCGTGGGGGGATGAATCAAGATAATTTTGAATCAGAGCCCTAGATTTTTGCTCATCCCTCACTGTAATAATATCTCGGGGTTTACAGCGATAACTTGGTATATCTACTATACGACCATTAACTAAAATATGTCTATGGTTAACTAATTGGCGGGCTTGAGGAATAGTCGAAGCCATACCCAATCGAAAAAGGATGTTATCCAAACGCATTTCAAGTAATTGTAGTAAAACCTGACCTGTTGATCCTTTGGCTTTTCCGGCGATACGAACGTATTTAAGTAATTGTTGTTCTGTAAGACCATAATGAAAGCGCAATTTTTGTTTTTCTTCTAAACGAATACGATATTGAGATTTTTTTCCGGGGCGCGATTGGTTTCTAAGATCGCTTCCGGCTCTAGGCTTTTTACTAGTTAGTCCCGGTAAAGCCCCCAGACGACGGATTTTTTTGAAACGAGGCCCTCTGTAACGTGACATAAAGACTCCTTATTTTTTATGAAATTTCATAAAACAAAATTAAAACTAAACTAAAATATGATAAATTAATCGAAATTTACTGAAGTATTGTATTACAAAGAATAATTAGAGGAATTGTATCAATATCCGGACCTTATTGTATATAAATAATTGTATTATATAAATAAAAAGAATTTAAAATAAAAAGAATTTAAAATAATAATAAAAAAAATTCAGGGTTCTTTTCTTGATTGATTTGTTCTACAGAGACCGAACTCCTCCAATCCCATTTTTATTCATAATTGGAAGTTCCTACGAGATGATAGGGTGACCCTTGGGAAAAGGGAAAGAAGTTTTTCGCTTTGATTTCACATTATCAATTATGTAAAAAATAAAAAATCAAACAAACGGAGAAAAGCCGGCTATCGGAATCGAACCGATGACCATCGCATTACAAATGCGATGCTCTAACCTCTGAGCTAAGCGGGCTCACATAACATAAATTGTACACGTATACTAATTTAGTAAACTACTGAGATATTAACTGTTCATTCTTAGCTATTTCATAAGAAATATGATATATAGAAAAATAGAAATATCAAAAATAAGGAAGAATAGAAAATAGAATTTTATAATTTCCAAACATATTGGATATTTGAATATTATAGAACATACCTATTAATATAGCGATATTATTAAATATCGCGATATAAAATTTTGATCTATTTCTCAAATATATGTTTATCAATAATAAATATCTTAATTAGCTTAATTAGATGGTAAGATTTTTTTGACTATTCTATGTTTACTATTTTTTATTACATAATTTTATTATATTTCATATATATTTTATATATAGAAATATATATATTTCATTTAAATTTAATTTGAAAATATATTTGAATATTTCATTTTAAATAAAATCGAGTAAAGTAATGTAATTAAGTTTAGAATCTTATTCTATTTCTATATTTCTTGTATATTACAATCTTATAATATTATTATTTAATTTATCTTATAATATTATTATTTATTATATATAATTCGAAATAATTTCATATTTAATTAATAAATAAAATAATTTCATATTTAATTAATAAATAATTTGATTTTGAATTCTCTTCTAATTCTAAATTAACGGAATGGTTAGTTATAGCCATTTTATTAGTTTTCGTTATGGCTATTAATTTAAAATTAATAATACTCAAATCTTCCTTTTCGTTTTTTTTGTTATGTTATAATGTTTTTTTTTGTTATGTTATAATGTTATAGAAGGCCTGCCCTAAGAATAACATGAAAGATAAAAGCGCAATCCAGATCATAATGAAACACTCCTCTGGTTTCATTCGGAAAGGTGAAAGCTAAGACGAAAAAAAAAAAAAAAGAATCGACCGTTCAAGTATTTAAAATTGCACGCTAAAAACGGTAGAAATAGGGGCATATATAAGTATAATAAATATATATTATACTATAATATATATGTTATGCGATCTATATTGAATTGATGATATAGAAATGATAGAATCATTTCTGATTGGACCAAATATGGGTCTCCGATAGAGATGAAAGAAAATATACAAGAAATCAAATAGTAGAAAACACTTTTCAATATAGGAACCGGTATCTAATGAATTCAACCGGTCCAGCATAATAGAAATGAAAGAAAAGGGGGGCGGCATCATGATGCGATCTTAATCACATCAAAAAAAAGAGGGGATATGGCGAAATAGGTAGACGCTACGGACTTAATTGGATTGAGCCTTGGTATGGAAACCTACCAAGTGAGAACTTTCAAATTCAGAGAAACCCTGGAATTAAAAATGGGCAATCCTGAGCCAAATCCTGTTTTAGGAAAATAAACAAGGGTTTCATAAACCGAAAATAAAAAAGGATAGGTGCAGAGACTCAATGGAAGCTGTTCTAACAAATGGAGTTGGCTGCATTGTGTTAGTAAAGGAATCCTTCCATCGAAACTTCAGAAAGGATGAAGGATAAACCTATATACATACGTATAGTACTGAAATACTATCTCAAAATGATTAATGACGACCCAAATCTGTATTTTTTTATATTTATATGAAAAATGAAAGACTTGTTGTGAATCGATTAAAAATTGAAAAAAGAATCGAATATTCATTGATCAAACCATTCACTCCACCGTAGTCTGATAGATCTTTTTAATAATTGATTAATCGGACGAGAATAAAGATAGAGTCCCATTATACATGTTAATATCGACAACAATGAAATTTATAGTAAGAGGAAAATCCGTCGACTTTAGAAATCGTGAGGGTTCAAGTCCCTCTATCCCCAAAACGACCCGGTTGACTCCCTAATTATTTATTTTCATTTTATCATTTTGTTAGCGATTCAAATCAAAATTCGTTATATTTATCATTCATTCTCATTCTACTCTTTTCTTTCACAAATGGATCTGAGCGAAAATTTTTTTCTTATCACAAGACTTGTGTGTGATATATATGATACGCGTACAGTACAAATGATTTGAGCAAGGAATCCATTAAATTTGAATAATTAACAATACATATCATTACTTGTACTGTACTGAAACTTTGAAATTTTTTTTTGAAGATCCAAGAAATTCTATTAGATCCTGTATAATACTTTGTAATACTTTTTCGTTTTTCTAATTGACATAGACCCAAGTCCTATATTAAAATAAAATGAGGATGATGCGTCGTGAATGGTCGGGATAGCTCAGCTGGTAGAGCAGAGGACTGAAAATCCTCGTGTCACCAGTTCAAATCTGGTTCCTGGCACATGAGTAATTTGTATGAGTATATATTCTAAAAATTAATTGATATGGGTCGACATACATATTCATTAATAGTATAAATCATGATACATATTTATCCATCTAAATGTCGGAGATATACCCCTTATATATATCATATGTATATAAAGTATACAAAAAAATTCCATTTTGTTTCCTCTTGTTTTTTTATTTGTCCATACTGTGTCTCCTTTTGTTCAAAAAAAAAACGTTAATACTTTATACATATTCGAAAGGCTAAATTAGTTAGTTGAAAGAGAAAAAGTATAGTCTAGAGGAGTTGAGGGATGGGAATAGCCAAAGTTCATTTCAGATACAGTACAAATAGAATATGATCCTCTTTCATTTCCTTCTATATTTTTTTCATATTCTATTTCTTCATT